AAGTCACTACAAACTTCAAATTAAAGTAATAATCTTATTCAAGGATCAAAACTACTTTACTTCGATATCTCTTTTTTGGTTCCTATCGACAAAGTATTTGCGAATCCGTACGACTTTCGTGCGTCCATTTCTTTGTTCCGAACCATTCTTTGAATTCTTCGATCTTTTTCTTGATTTCATCCGTTTATTCATTCAACTCACAGTCCCAGAGGATACGGAAGGACTTCTATTGGAATACCCATCGAAATTTCTAGTAGTAGGGCAAATTGAATATATCTCTAGTTCATATATAACTAGTCAATATCTAATATCACACATACATGTCTTTCTTCCATAACGTAAACCTACTCTTCATTCATCTTAGATTCACTCGGATTCGAGAATCATTCGTCGAAAAACAAGTTGACTTATAGCGTAGCAGTTTTTTTACATATAATATACCTAGCACAACCTTCCTCTCCGATCCGAATCACCCTATTTTTTCTGAATCCCTTTTTTGTAAATTCTTCTTTCCCTTTCTTTATCATTATCCCGCATGGATACAATCTAAATGGACAAATTGCTTAGTCCGAATCATTGGATAGAAATATCATTATTTGATTGATCTAAGTTGACGCAATTTATTATTTATGAAAATTTTATTTTGTTCAATCGCTGAAGAAAATCAACTGAAAGGGGAATCGTTCTATAGAGCATACCCCCCTTTTTACTCACACGTCGTAAACCACAAGAATTCTTATTCCAATTATGATTCCGAATAGGAGATATTCGGATTGGCTGACCAACAATATAAAACGAATATCTATTCAGGAGAGAGTGGTATGATATAAGTGGACCAACCGGTAATTTTAGGAAAAAGATCTTTTAGATCTCCTTCCCTTTTTTATTTTACAATTCTATACTCTAATATCTTTGGCTATTACTCTAGATTGCATATAGTGAGTTGTATATTTAGATTTCATAATTTAATTGATTAGATTTTTTGAGCTGCGCATACGTTGCCTTGGGATAAGCTAAAAAAAGAATCTTTCAAAAACTAGTCAATGATGGCCCTCCATGGATTCACCTATATAAGCCGCGGCTAAAGTTGCAAAAATCAGAGCTTGAATACCACTTGTAAATAATCCAAGGAACATGACAGGTATAGGAACCACTAAAGGTACTAAAGAAACAAGAACAACAACTACTAATTCATCAGCTAATATATTTCCGAAAAGTCGAAAACTTAGTGATAAAGGCTTTGTGAAATCTTCTAAGATGTTAATGGGTAAAAGGATTGGGGTAGGTTGAATATATTTCCCGAAATAACCTAATCCCTTTTTGGTAAGACCCGCATAGAAATATGCCACTGACGTGAGTAAAGCCAAAGCAACAGTAGTATTTATATCATTCGTGGGTGCGGCTAACTCCCCATGAGGTAATTGTATGATTTTCCAAGGAAAAAGCGCTCCTGACCAATTAGAAACAAAAATAAATAGAAACATTGTTCCAATAAAAGGAACCCAGGGGCCATATTCTTCTCCAATTTGAGTTTTACTCACATCTCGAATGAATTCAAGTACATATTCGAAGAAATTCTGACTGCCAGTCGGAATGGTTTGTGGGTTCCGAACGGCTAGAGTAGCTGAACCTAATAAGATAGCAATTACAACCCAAGAAGTAATAAGTACTTGGCCGTGGACTTGGAAACCTCCTATTTTCCAATAGAAATGTTGGCCTACTTCCACACCAGAAATATCGTATAACCCATTTAGTGTGTTGATGGAACAGGATAGAACATTCATATTGCCCTCTGAAAAAAATAAAGCTTTAAAGAAAATTATTTTGATTCAAACGTCTCTTTCTCTACGTGACTACTTGAATCCTATATATATTTAGAATACCAATTTAATTCTTGAATACCAACGAATCACATAATATCCCCCGTTTTTTATCTCTTTTTGAGATTCAAAAATAATATTTGAGATTCAGAAATAGTAGAAATAGTAACTGATTAGATAACTCTATTAAATTTCGAAAGTAAGTTAAGTTATTTATCTTATTATTATTATTATATTAATCACGGATTTCTTATATAGCTAGAACGCCCTTCACAAATTGCGAATACTAATTTGTTAAGAATTAATCGGATTGAAGATATAGCGTCATCGTTGGCTGGAATCGAAATATCTGCAAGATCAGGGTCACAATTTGTATCGATTAAACAAATTGTTGGAATTCCCAAAGTGATACATTCTTGAAGGGCCGTATATTCTTCGTGTTGATCAATGATGATTACAATATCTGGTAACCCCGTCATATATTTAATCCCGCCCAGATATGTTTGCAAGTGAGATAATTGTCTTTTCAACAAGGCCGCATCTCTTTTCGTAAGACGATGGAGTCTCCCTGTTTTTTGTTCTGTTCTCAAGTCTCTAAACTTATGAAGTCTCGTTTCTGTAGTGGACCAATTCGTTAACATACCGCCGAGCCATTTTTTATTAACATAATGACACCGAGC